GATAATTGAGAATCTTATTTTCATTATCAAATCACGAGCATACCGTTGGAAAGTAATATTGTATCTCCAAAATCATAAATTAAACTTTAATCCACGCGTTTTTGTTCTTTTAATTGTCTATTGGGGTATCAAGTAATGTGGGAGACGTAATCCCACTTCTTCTCTTGTGTCAAAAATCTGAGAGTTTATTTTATAATTGGGATAGCATAAAGCTTACCATATATAACACAAAATTTCTCCTCCGATTCCTTCTATTCGAGCCTCTCTGTCTGTCATTATACCTCGAGAAGTAGAAAGAATTACAATCCCCATTCCGCCTAAAATTCTCGGGATTCCTTGATAGTTAGAATAGATTCGTAGACCAGGCCGACTTATCTGTTTTAAATTTAAAATAATTCTATTTTGTCCCGTACTATTTTTTCTATGTCGTAGGGTTAAAACTAAAAAACATTTGTTGTTTTCCAGGTGTTTCCTCATGTTTTCAATAAAACCTTCTCGTAAAAGGATTTTAATAATGTTTTCACCGATTTTAGTATATGGTATTCGAACTGTTCTTTTTTTATTCATGTCAGTATTTCGTATATAGGTTAATAGGTTACCAATAGTGTCTTTACTCATAATAAACTAAGATTCCAGTTGTTCCCGAATTTTTATATAAGCAACATGCTCTTTTTTAATTATTTGTTAAAATTTATGAATTATTAAAGGCGTGTCCATGAGATAAAAACAATCTACTAAATTAACTTAAATCTATTAATTTCATTGAAATACGATAAACTGTATTATGTCCTAATCTTATAATACTTCAGGTGCTAATGAAACTATTTTAGTGAAATTTAACTGTCTCAATTCCCGGGCAATTGCCCCAAAAATTCGAGTTCCCTTTGGATTTCCCTCTTGATCAATAACAACCGCAGCATTGTCATCATATCGTATTATCATACCATTTTTACGTTTGAGTTCTTTACAAGTACGGACAATTACGGCTCTGATCACTTCTGATCTTTCGAGTGGTGTATTTGGTATTGCTTCCTTGATTACAGCAACAACAACGTCTCCAATTTGAGCATATCGTCGATTACTAGTTCCTATAATTCGAATACACATCAATTTGCGGGCTCCGCTGTTATCCGCAACATTCAAATGGGTTTGAGTTTGAATCATATACTTTATATCTTTTGGGTTTGAGGTTGAATCATATAATTTTTATATTTTGTTTCAATGCAAAAGCGCGAAAGCGAGGTAAAAAAAAAAAAATAAATATTGTTTAGTCAAAAGAAAAAAACCTAAAAAATTTTTTTTATCCTATTTCGTTTGGTTCTACACCCCTATCCTGAAATAATGAATTGAGTTCGTATAGGCATTTTTGATGCCGCTATTGAAATAGCTTTTTTGGCTATATTTTCTGGTACTCCGCTCATTTCATAAAGTATTCTACCTGGTTTAATGACAGCTACCCAATATTCGGGGGATCCTTTTCCTGAACCCATACGTGTTTCTGTAGGTCTTACTGTAACGGGTTTGTCGGGAAATATACGTACCCAAATTTTTCCGCCACGGCGCGCGTTTCGTGTCATTCCTCGCCGTCCTGCTTCGATTTGTCTAGATGTGATCCAAGCAGGTTCAAGCGCTTGAAGGGCATATCGTCCAAAGCAAATACGATTACCTTGAAAAGATATTCCTTTCATTCTTCCTCTATGGTGTTTACGAAATCGGGTTCTTTTGGGGTTATAGTTGATGGTAATTTATTATTTCCATCTCTACTACGGAACTGGACATGATAGTTTCATCTCATCCAGCTCCTCGCGAATGAAACAATTATAATTATAAAATAATATATATCTATTTATATTTAATCAATAATATATGGAAACAATACAATATATTTAATTATACAAGCCTTTGATAATCAATCTATTATAAATTCACACTATTATAAATTCACATTTCCTTTTATTAGATATTCGAGCAACTACAATTTAAAAATCTTACAAATTTTCGCGGGCGAATATTTACTCTATTTAATGTTCAGTTTTATAGGATTAGTTCATGACATTACTTTTGTTGTAGGATTAATTAATGACATGCTTTTTCAAAATAAATGAATAGGTTCTTAGTTTGGTCCGCCATCCTACCCAATGAATCATTTAAATTCGTTTGGAATAGAATCTTATGCAATCACAGGTTCTGTCGTTCCCATCGCTTCGCTATTAATGGTTAGGTCTAAATTCTAGAATCAATGGAGCCTTTAATTACATTTGTTCTTGAGTCAACCTTCTCAGTCTTTATTGACTCTGAGCTCTTGATTTTGTTTCTTTAGTTATTTTTACATATAAAAATTTGAGTTAATTAAAACTCAATCAGTATTAATGCTTTATTACATTTATTAAATTAATTGTTGGCCTTACATATTGGAATTCTATATCATCAATATTTTTTATCTTTCTATCAGCTTTCCTTTTATCTTTATACTTTAGTTTCACTATTCATAATCAAATAGATAGTTTGTTATTTTTTTTTTTTAACATTTCAGTTGCTACAATGATATGACCAATATATCATATCGCTACTGATTCTTTATATCCGATAATGCGAAAGGATGAGTTGGTTATTAGTTAATACTATGACTCTGGGCTCCGCTTTTTTTTACTCCAATCCTAAAAAAACCAACGAGTCGCACACTAAGCATAGCAATTATAAAAAAAATAATTAATGTAATTTTTATCCAACCTTATAGGATTCTTATTTTTTTTTTTTAATTTAACATACAAAAAAAAGAATGAAATAAACTTTATATATACCTGATTGATCTAAATATAAAAAAAATTTATAATATTTTTTACTCGTCTACAAATCTCCAAATCTTTATACCTAATGCCCCATAGATAGTTCTAACTGTATAGGAACAGTAATCAATTTTAGCACGAATAGTTTGTAGAGGCACTCTACCTTCCCTGATCCACTCAACACGGGCAATCTCTTTTCCGTCGATACGCCCCGCAATTTGTATTTGAATGCCTTTTGTGCCCGCCTGTTCAGTTAATTCAATAGCTTTTTTCATTGCTTTGCGAAAAGATACTCTACTTTTTAATTGTCCCGCTATAAATTCTGCAAGAATAGTAGGGTGCCCATAAGGATTTGAAATTCGTGAAATAGCTATGTTTAATTTTCTGTTCACAGTATTAAGTTCTTTTTGGACATTCATCTGTAATTCTTCGCTTTTTCCAGGTTCTATTAATAACTTAGGGAATCCCATATAGATTATGACTTGAATCAAGTCTGTTTTTTTTTGAATCTCTATACATGCAATTCCCTCACCACTTGAAGATATTTTAATATTTTTTTGTACAAAATTTTTGATACAATTTCGTATTTTGTGATCTTCTTGTAACTCCTCGGAATATTTTTTTGATTGTACAAACCAAATAGAGCGATGACTTTGGGTTGCACCAAGTCGGAAAACAAGTGGATTTATTTTTTGTCCCATAATCTCCTACTAGTATTACTACACATATCAGGACACCTTAGTATAGTACTTATTATTTTATTTTTTTTCATACAGGTTTTTTTGAACATAAAATGTTGTATTTGATCTTTGGTTAATATTTTTCTATTATATATATTTGTGTGAAAGAATCTCAAATTTATTCTTTTGTTTGTAAATCTTTAAGTACAATAGTTATATGGCAAGTGGGTCTTTTTATCGGGTAACCCCGTCCCCTGGCTCGGGGTTTTAACTTTTTCATAGTGTTCCCTTCTGTGACTTGAGCTTGACTAATGATTAAACTTGCTTCGTTGAAGCCCATATTGTGGTTTCCATTTGCTGCTGCAGAATAAATTAATTTTAAAATTGGATAACATGCTCGAAACGGCATAAGTTCGAGTATCATAAGTGTTTCTGCATAGGAACGTCCACGAATCTGATTAATTACTCTTCTTGCTTTGTGAGCGGACATAGAGATATATTTTCCTATAGCACGCACTTCTGTATATTGATTGACCCCTTTTTTATTATTTTTTCTATTTTTCATAAGGTTCACTCCTCACTAAACTAATGAACGATATACTTTTATATAAACTAAAAATTAAGGAATTCTTAACGGCGCTATTTATTATCATTTTTTGTGTGTCCCCGGAAATTAATAGTTGTTCCAAATTCTCCAAATTTATGACCTACGATCTGTTATATAAAAAGGCGTATGCTCTTTTTCATTATGAACCGCAACAGTATGTCCGATCATTATCGGTATAATGGTGGATGCCCGGGACCATGTGCCTATTATTTTATTTTTACGCTTTTATGTTAAGCATATATTGTTTTTTTATAAATGATTGGCGATAAAAGGGCTTTTTTTTAGTGAACGTGCCACAATAAATTATTCCTATTTTTTTTATAAAGACGAAGAAACAAATTATATTTTCTTTCCTATTTACTACGGCGACGAAGAATCAAATTATCACTATATTTATTCCTTTTTCTACTTCTTCTTCCAAGTGCAGGATAACCCCAAGGAGTTGCGGGTTTTTTTCTACCAATTGAGGCCCTCCCTTCACCACCCCCATGGGGATGGTCTACAGGGTTCATAACTACTCCTCTTACTACAGGGCGCTTACCTAGCCAACATTTAGATCCGGCTCTACCCAAACTTTTTTGGTTCACCCCAACATTCCCCACTTGTCCGATTGTTGCTGAGCAGTTTTTGGGTATCAAACGGACCTCCCCAGAAGGTAATTTTAATGTGGCCGATTTCCCCTCTTTTGCAATCAGTTTCGCTACAGCACCTGCTGCTCTAGCTAATTGTCCACCCTTTCCAAGTGTGATTTCTATGTTATGTATGGCCGTGCCTAAGGGCATATCGGTCAAAGGTAGGGCATTTCCCATTTTTATAGGAACTTCTGTACCAGAAACAATGGTATCTCCAATTAGAGCCCCTCTGGGATGTAAAATATATCTTTTCTCACCACCCCCATAGTGTATGAGACAGATGTATGCATTTCGA